AAGACACTTGGATACCAGAAAAATAACCGTCATGGTTTGAGCTAGTCGCTAAGATAAAGACATAAGAATCAGACACAATATAACAGCATAAAGCTCAGTTTTTTAGCACTTAACTTTTTCGTGGATTCCACTGTTCATTTCATGTTCAAAAAAGGATTTGCGGCGAATTCCCTATAGAGAGGCATCAGACACAGATAAGATAACTGATAAGCTAGTCGCTGAAACCCCCTTTTTTTTTTTTTTTTTTTTTGGTTTACAGATACTCATAATTGCTGTTATAATTGAAATTGAGAAGTCTTTTTTTATAGAAAAAACTGGTAGGTATCAATTTTTATTTTCTTATCTCATTTAGTATTAGGAAACTAAATATACAATTTAAATCCAAGAGTCGGTCATGAATTTACAGTCACTAGTTAATGGTTCTAATTTGTCCTTAATTTTGGCTTTTGTGACCGAAACATTTCTTTTTTTTTTTTTTTTCATTCAATAGAAAAAAAAAGAGAAAGGAGAGGGATTAAGATGTTGTGTGTTTTGTTGAGATACTATAAAATCAATTACCGAACTGGGTCCGCTCCAAAAAAGGACAGATTTTTTTTAGGTAAGGAATTAAGAAAAACAAGATTTCAGCGGGAAGTACAAAAAAAACAGTGAGTACCCCCAAACAAAACAAGCAAGGGGGAATAGTTTCATCTATTTTGGATCGTTTTGGCGGCATGGCCGAGCGGTAAGGTGGGGGACTGCAAATCCTTTTTCCCCAGTTCAAATCTGGGTGTCGCCTGATCAACAAACGAAAAGACTCGTAATTCCATATTCTGCTTGGCCAGTCTAACTCGCCGAATCTTTTCCAGCAACGTACGCGACTCCTGACACTTTCTTGATTCAAACGGGCTGGGTTTCTGTTCTTTTTTGTGTTCCTTAAAGTGTAGTCAATCCTTGCAGTTAGGAGTCACGGAAAGATGATAGTAGTGGAAGTACTATCATATCAAATCACGAGTTACCGATTTATTTCCACTGCTAATGTAGAGTCTACGATCTTGAAGTCGATTGACTAGGCCAGGGGAGAATAGTTATGTAAGGGTGGGAGATACTTTGTATCCAATATACAGACTCAGGAGAGTCGCTGAGTGCACCGGCATTCAATCAATATTGAATTGGACGGATAATTGACTTTTACTTAATGATCTTTCATGATAATGAAGGGCAGCAAAAAAAACGAAACTGTTTATTTTGTTTCATTTTTCCCGATTCGACTAGAAATCATATACGAACTTGATCTAAGGGGATTTTTTGGAACGTTTCATATTTAGTGGAGTCTTTCATCAAGTGCGTTGGGTCAGAATCCCTTTTTGACTCTGCGCCGGTGATTCCACTATTATTAGGAAACAATAATGGAATAATTCCTTCATATTCATAGAGATAGGGGACATAATTCACATGGATATCGTAAGTCTTGCTTGGGCTGCTTTAATGGTAGTCTTTACATTTTCCCTTTCGCTCGTAGTATGGGGAAGAAGTGGACTCTAAAGATACTACTAATTGAGTTGGGGAATCAAACTGTATTACTTTTTTTCTAGATCGTTCTGCAAAGCCGTTTTAATTATTTAATTATATATATATATTTTTTTATATATATTTTTTTTTTATTTTTAATTATTTTTATTAATTTTTAATTATATTTATTATTTAATAATTAACTTTAATAATTAACTAAATATTTAATTTATTTAATTCAGTAATTTAATTCCATTTAGAATTTCGAAATTGAATTAATCAAAATATCTTCATTTCGGAATTCTACCGGCTTGGATTCCGGGGAGGTAATTGTAGTAGATTCTATTATGAATAGAATACAGTGCATAATGCATAATATATATGAATAATGTTCTTTCAGAATAAAAATCAAACAGATATTTCCAAAACTCCCCTATTCCTATTTTGAAAGGGAAGGGTTTACGGATAATAGGAATTTTATTCCAACCGAAGTCTTCCGGGGTGCTTTTGATTTCATTTTTCTGAACCGCCCCTTACCGGAGTTCTATATGGACAGTGGGGAAGAACACAGAAAACCGGATCCCCCCCCTTTTTTTTTTTTGAAATCTGACGAAGTTATCGAACTCCTTGGATCATCTGTCAACCGTTCAACCCATGATTTCTTCGAAATGCTAAAAAAAGAATTTCTTTACTTCTTTCCTATTTCCCTATTTCATTTTCTTTTATTAATTTAATTTTCTTTTAGTAATCTATGCCCAAATTTGTTTTTCTTTCATCGATTTTATTCTTTTTTTAATGGATAACGAGATCCATATTGCAAATAATCAGAAATCCCGAAATTAGAAAATCGTAAGCACAGCCTTTCTATTATTTCAGATTGATTGGAATGCACAAAAAGAAAATCCAAATAGAGGAAGCAACGAAATAGAATTGAATGAGATAATATGTACATTACATATATTTAAGTTAAAGTTATATTAACATGTATGAGGATCCATATCCGTATGGTAGATTGCTCTCTATTCCATTTCTATCTGTATACATTCCAATAAGCAAAATTGAAAGTATGGTAGAAAGATTCATATCTGAATCTTTCTACCATACTTTTGAATCTCATAGGCTACTGCTGATTCTAGTCCATTCATTTAAGACTAAGACATGAAATTGGAATTTTTTTTTCTTAAATATTGATAAGAACTACGAAGTCAAGTTTCATTCAAATTAATCACTTTGACTGACGGTCTTTACATATATTATAAGCAAAAACGCAGTAGGAACTAGAACGAACAGTGTAGTAGCAATAAATGCGAGAATATTTACTTCCATAATATCATCGTTTGTTTTTTTTACTTCGAAATAACTCGGGATTTAATCCCATAGAGATGATAACCCTTTCGCCTCTAAATTCAATGGGATGAATTACATTTCGAGGATAGCGAATGGGATCACTATCATGAATAACAATATCTGACTGTCAAGTCGATTCATCGTCGAGAATTCAATAGTATAACATAGGCAGATCTTTTATCCACACACCAACTACAACCTTCGATTCCTGATTCAATAAAAAAAATTCCTTTAATTTTAATACTTTTTTTATTTATCATTCTTTTCTGTCTTTTCTATAATCGACCGCCTTACTTGTACAACCGCCTAACGGCTTTCCACTTTCATTGTTTACAAAAGGTTTCAAACTGAAACCAAACAAACAACCGAAACGCAATAGAACAAGGGAAGGGTTTCAGTTCGAAACCCTCTTTTCGTTTTTTTTTTTTTTTTTTTCAAGAAAATTAGATCATTAAACAAAAAACGAAAAAGAAGCGGGATAAAGACGATTCCCGGTAGAAAAGAATCGAATATTTCATCAAATTTACTATTTTTTTAGTTTATTTAGAGTTTGTTTTTCTTTGGCCTTAAAAAAGATTATTCAATTCCCTCTTCCGGGGGGGCTGACTTCTTACTTGATCTTTATTTTCTTAAGAGTCTGATTCCCTTTCCTTGGATTATTACTCGAACGTATTCCTCAAAAGTTCAACATGCAGTTTGAATGAGATAGCTCCTTTCAAATTCAAACTAGTATTTCAATTAGACAAACTGGAAGACATAGAAAGAAGATACTTTGAATCTTAATCTTAAAAAGTCTTCTATCAAAGTAAGGGTCTGAAATTCGGTTGTGTATGCGCTCCCGGTAACGATATCGTACTGGATTGTATTCCATACACGATGGGGAGAGCAGTCAAAAAAACCAGAACCCTACGGTAACTCTTGGAATCCTGAATATAATGCTATCAATAACAATAATTGTAGAAATTCGGAATGTCTCTTTCTCGTCAATCGGTACGGGTTGATGAAAAATAGAAATGAAAAAAAAAAAGAGAGAAAAGGAGAGCAATAAGCATGAAATTATACCATTTTCTTTTGCCCCTGTTTAACAGAAAACAGCGAGCTATATTGATGTCTTTTTTGCATCCGTCGGGACTGACGGGGCTCGAACCCGCAGCTTCCGCCTTGACAGGGCGGTGCTCTGACCAATTGAACTACAATCCCGGGGTAAAATGTATTACCGAATACCTATTTTTATGATTTCATTCAAACCATTCGTTTCTATTTTCTATTTAGATCAAAATCGACGTGTTGGCCCAGAGACGTGAGTGATATATTGATATCCGCACGGATATACACTTTAGTGAGGGTGGCAAGGATTACTAGTAATCCTGTCATTATTACCAAATTCATTCGTAATTATATTTTCAATGTCCACCATGAAATGATATAACCCCCTTGTTTTCCAGAAATGCCAGATATGAAAGACTCAAGAATCAAACGAGTCCAATTCTCTGATATATCCCTACCACTATTTATTTTGTTTGCTCCATTTATTTGTTCCCATAAATTCTGGTCTTGCTAATAATGATCTAGATTCATATCAGGATCATTAAATAGAAAGTATAAAATATAAAGTCTAATGAAACGAATAAAGTAACACAAAAAAAGACTTTTTTTTTTCATTGTGGATAAGCGAATTATTGGGCCGAGCTGGATTTGAACCAGCGTAGACATATTGCCAACGAATTTACAGTCCGTCCCCATTAACCGCTCGGGCATCGACCCAGGAAGAATCAAGTATAGGCTTATTTATAATCAAGTATAGGCTTATTTATATTATAAATTATAATTAAAATCCACGATCAACTTTCCTTCGTAGTACCCTACCCCCAGGGGAAGTCGAATCCCCGCTGCCTCCTTGAAAGAGAGATGTCCTGAACCGCTAGACGATGGGGGCATGCTTGCCCGGCTGTCATCATACTTAGTATGAACAGTTTTTTGAAATTGTCAATATAATGGAATGTTATGACTAGCTCAGAAGGATCTTTCCGCCTTTTCGGATCCCATACCAATATCTTTTTTTGATTCGTCATGTCTATTCATGAATCACTAATTCTAATCGCCATTCTATTCGAAAATAGAAATCTATTACAGATACAGAAATTCCTATTAAAAAAAAAAAA